TTTATTTGAGAGAAAAAAGAAGACTATGCCTTCGCCATATGAAATATGAATATTAAGTAATAATAGCATGGCACTTTGAATTCGATATAAGGAATTTTGTTTTCAAAACATTAGATTATGTATCGAGAGAGTAATATGAGAAAAAGGTATTTCCTATTTTATTATCGGAAGTCCAGTTCAGCGTCACAAACTTTTTTTCACACCAGGGGTCTCTTAACAATATTTATAGAGCGAAAAAAAAAGATTCTTTTTTCCTTAGTTTAGTTGATCAAATAAAAAAGCAACTTTGGGATTGCTGAATGACAGACAAATCACAGACAAAAAAATATAATAAATATATAAAGCAACGGAGCCATCATAGTATTTTTGAATTCCTCCGAAAGGAAGGGTGGTAAGTTGATCATTTACCGACCGGGGTCTGATCGATCCTATTTTTTTATTTCTTTGATGAATGGTAAGGGTCAATTTTATTGTAAAGCCGTATGCAATGCATAATGCCCGTACGGTTGTTCGATTCTATCTTTTTTTCTTGTTATTCTTTTATGTTTCTTTTATCTTCCCCTCATCATGCGAAATAGAGAAACCTTTTATTATCTTATATCATCAGGGTAATGATCCATCAACCTGCTGGTTCTTTTTCTGAAGTAGCAACGGGAGAATTCATCCTGGAAGTGGGAGAACTGCTGAAACTGCGTGAAACCCTGACAAGGGTTTATGTACAAAGAACGGGCAAACCCATATGGGTTGTATCCGAAGACATGGAAAGAGATATTTTTATGTCAGCAACAGAGGCCCAAGCTTATGGGATTGTTGATCTTGTAGCGGTTGAATGACAATATCGCGTCAATTCGTGATTTGAAGTTAACCCTGCCGAGTTTAATATTCTATGACTTTTATTTACTCTTCTATTGAATCTATTGAATAAACGTAATTCAAAATCATGCGGTTAGGATCGATCTAAACCAGCCCATTATGTATATGATTCAACATGCCAACGATTAAACAACTTATTAGAAATACAAGACAGCCAATTAGAAATGTCACAAAATCCCCCGCGCTTCGGGGATGCCCTCAGCGTCGAGGAACATGTACTAGGGTGTATGTGCGACTCGTTCAGATCATGAACTAGAACAAAGGAAAGAGAACAATGTTCAAATATCAATGATCAAATAGGATAGAAGGGAAAAACGAACTACATTTCCTATCTAAAAATAAGAAAATGAATCAGATCCCTTTTATTGTGTATGAAATTTATGGTTTCTATTGGTGTAAATCCACTCACCTCAATTCAAGATGAGAAGCAATTCTCCATTGGTAGCAAATGGCTATCCATTAAGCGGAGGAAATCTTAGTTAACATAGACGCCTCTTGTAAGAACGGACTAACAGGGTCAGCTACCCAGCCAACCTTCATAATTAAATACCGTTACTGTATAGGTAGAGCTCGTTGTGAAAGACCTATTACTGAATAATTCATGGGTAGAGCCGAAGAATGTGAACTATACAAGTTAGCAATAACATTGATTAAATGAAGTAAAGGCTCCGGTGTATAGAGAAGACCTCACCGTTTAAGAAGTAACCATAGAAACGATGGAATCCACTATTTCTTTATCAGTGCTATTTTTTTAATACCTAGTATATATAGTACAATTTCGTATTTCGAGGTGAAATGCCTAGAAAAAATAAAAAATAGTGGTTGGGAAGGTTATAGTAGCCAAAGCCATTGGAATTTTTAGTTTATACATTGGAAAAATCCGTTTTGTTATTAATATACTAGGAAAGGGGCAAAAGAATAACTAAAAGAAAGGAAATCTATTAGTTATTCGTTAAAGTTTCATTTATTCAATGACCAGAATTAGACGGGGATATATCGCTCGGAGACGTAGAACAAAAATTCGTTTATTTGCATCAAGCTTTCGGGGGGCTCATTCAAGACTTACTCGAACTATTACTCAACAAAAAATAAGAGCTTTGGTTTCGGCTCATCGGGATAGGGATAAGCAAAAAATTAATTTTCGTCGTTTGTGGATCACTCGAATAAATGCAGCAATTCGTGAAAGGGGGGTATGCTATAGTTATAGTAGATTAATAAATGATCTGTACAAGAGACAGTTGCTTCTTAATCGTAAAATACTTGCACAAATAGCTATATCAAATAGGAATTGTCTTTATATGATTTCCAATGAGATCATAAAAGAAGTAAGTTGAAAGGAATCCACCGCTTAAAGGGAGTTGCCCGGAGAATGAACTCCGGGAGGGTCGAATAAAAATAAAATAAAAATGAATAGAATATGATAAAATATATATGAGAAAGTAGTAAAAATAAATATGAATCAACACGTTCAAAAAAAAAATTATTCTTCCCAAATTCTTTTTTTTTCTTACGACACGAGAATTCAATCCAGATTCTTGGATTTTTCCAACAAAATATCAATCCGCATTTGAGCTCGGATGGGGATTTGAATTCAAGTGAAGAAAGAGTAAACCTATCTTTTTCCGGCTCTAAGACTAGGAGTTCTAGTGGTCGACTCGGTTCTTTCAAATTGTTTCTCATTATTAAGAAAAGGTAACAAAGATAAAATACGAGCTTGCTTTATAGCAATAGTAATTAATCGTTGTTGTTTCAAGGTCAATCTATTCACTCGTCTAGATAATATTTTTCCCTGTTCACTAATAAATCGACTAATTAAACTCATGTTTTTATAATCAATTCGATCCCCCGATTGGATCGGGGGCAAACGCCTACGAAAAGATCGCTTGGATTTAAGAAAAGTTCGCTTGGATTTATCCATGGTTTGGTTAGTTTATTTCTTATCCCTAAAATCCTATTTCAGGCGTATCGCTAATTAGAATAAATAAATAGGATTTGGTTTGTTTATAATTATCTTTAACTATGTTAAATATTATGTTAATATATATATATAATGTCATTTTTTCCCTTTCTTTGTAAGCTAAGGGCCCGAAGGTGCTCGGTTCGATCTATTTCTTTATCTCCCCGTGAATCGTATGCTTGTAACAATATGGACAGAATTTTAGCAACTCCAATCGATTAGGCGTATTGTGCCGGTTCTTTTGAGTAATATATCTGGAAATGCCCGTTGATTCCTTATTAACACCGTTTCGAACACAAGCGGTACATTCCAAAAGAACCGGTATTCGCACATCTTTACCCTTGGCCATGAACCTCCTTTGGATTTTTCATTTACTCAACTCTTCCTCTTTCAATCCGAAACTAAAAAGAAAAAAGGAAGGAAAAAAAAATAGAATTTGTAACTTGCTATCCTCTTATGCAAGATTTCACTACAATCAATATCAATCAATATAGGAAATAAGATAAAAAGATTTCTAAACTATATTTCAAATCACAGTACAGTATTTCATATAAGTATCTTGTATAATACTCTTTCCCTAGAACCACAGTTTGTATTCGACTTCCATAGAAATTTCATATTAATTTAATTCCAAGCGGAACCCGAGTCTAGCAGCTGTTGAATGCACTTTTATTCTTTCTCTTTCCTCCCTTATTCTAAAAAGGGAAAAAAGAGAAAAAGGGCGCTGCTATTTAATTGTATCTCTAATCTTCTTTATTCCTTCCCACGCCAATAACTAGAATGAAAAAAAAGGGAACGTCAACGCATCCGGGAAAAAACGATTAATCTCTATCAATAAACCTGCCAAAGAACCGAACCATAGAGTACTTAGTACCGGTGCCACGGAAAGATATGTTTTTAGATCTCGCATTGAAAAATCTCCTTCATTTTATTGTAATACATAAGACATATTGAAATGTACAATCATCCAGTAAATAAGATTAACTTTTTGTTAAATACAGAAAAAAACGTCTTTTTTTCCCAATATTCCCCCAAAAGACTCATTTATTTTTCCTAGGGGTTCCATTCCATATTTCATATAGATAGAAGTATTTTACTATTATTATATGTTAAATGAGACCAAAAAGACGAAATGGACATAAAAATTCTAGATTTTAATAGAGGAGATAACGATGTGGAAAACAAGACAGGAATTCTCTACAATGACACTGTAGACCAATGGAAGGGATGTAGCGCAGCTTGGTAGCGCGTTTGTTTTGGGTACAAAATGTCACGGGTTCAAATCCTGTCATCCCTACTTATTACTGCTCCTTTGAGCAGTAACGAGGGATTTTTTGAGATCAATTTGCGTTGGACATATCATATAGAACTTACATCTTCCATTCTTACGATATTGTATAGTGTATGCATACAAGATGTATTGGGGCCAATCCTTTTCTTTACAGTCTTATCTTATCTTTTATGATAAGAAAGCGCTCTTAGTTCAGTTCGGTAGAACGTGGGTCTCCAAAACCCGATGTCGTAGGTTCAAATCCTACAGAGCGTGATTCGGATCTTCTTCGATCAAATTCGACTGAAACACTAACTGGAACAGCAATCTTAATTTGACCTCCTGGATATTAAATAAAGGAGGAGGTCAATCAAAAAAAGATATGTTAATTAATCAAAGGTCCAACTGATCGCCGCGCCTGTATTGTAAATATGCAGTTACAAATAATCCAGCCAAAGTAATAGGAATTAGACCTAACACGATTCCAAATAGAAAAACTTCAATCATTTCAATTTGTTTGAAAGGAGAAAAAAGAGGTAATATCTATACCTAAATATTAATCCGAATTACAATGAATCTCAATGACCAAGAATTGACAATTGACACGGTAAGTAAATAGAAATACGCGGAAGTTCCCGGAAAGGAATTGTGCAATTAATTTCAAATAAGTCGTATCTTGCTCAGACCAATAAATAGAGCTGAGGTTATAGTTAAAGCCGTTAGTAGAAAACCGAAATAACTAGTTATAGTAGGCATCAAGGAGCTAAATGAAATATGTTCTTTTTATACATATGTTTATAAAAAAGCACTTACCTGAGTTTCCTTTTTTGCAAAATTGGATAAAAAAATACCAATTGAATTGATTCATATATCATTATAGACAGCACTAACAAGGATAAA